CCTCTTTCTCTCATTTTTTAAACCCCCAATATCTTTCTTAATCCTACCGGACATTTAACCGGCCGCTTCATTACAAGTTAAAACCGCCCCCAAACAGAGACAACTTCTTTAGTTAATGCTAAGCCACCTTCAAAAACAGCCCCCCCTCCCCTTATAGATCTTCTTATAAGCCAATTCATTTTAATAGTGGGTAAAACAAAAAACACCAACAGGAAAAACAATAAGAACAAAACAAATAAAGTTCACCTATATTGAGTCAAATAAGTAATAGTGTCTAATTGCGGCATCTCCATTTCTTGAAAGCCCCGCCCACCAGAGCATCTTTATTAATGAAAATTGCCTCCGCCCTTTTAACAACCTGAGCCACATTGTCTATCCATAACCAAAAGCTGACTAATCTTTAGATAACAATTTTGTACTAACAATACACCTATTCTCACTCCAACCCCCCTTTAATCCACTCATAAATCAAACCTAAAGTTAAAATCCCTAAAAATACTACCATAATTCAAAAACCAAAGGGGGCGATTTGATTATAGATTACACACCAAGGGAAAAGAAAAGATATTTCTAAGTCAAAAATTAAAAACAAAATACCAACTAAAAAGAATCGCACCGAAAAAGGGCGCCCGGGAACTCCAAAGGGCTCAAACCCACACTCATAAGCCGAAACTTTCTCCCGATCCGGCTGTTTCACCCCTAAAAAATAAGAGGCGCCAGAAAAAAAAGCAGATAAAACTACACTAAAAATTAATAAAAAGAGAAGGCTATGAAATTCTATGTTCACTATAATAACCCAATCCGCCCAAATAGTATTGCTCAGGCCAATCCCCCATAATAATTTTTCTTTTAACCCCTAAGTGAACTTAAAGACTTAAGAAGTATTGTTCCTCTTATTCGATAATAAGCAACCATAATGGCTAACCCTATGGCGGACTCCGCCGCCGCTATTGTTAAACCCATAATTGTAAAGACTTGTTCAATTAAAAGATCTCTTTCTATAGAATTAATTAAAAACAAAAAAAAAGCCGCTAATCAAACCAATTCAATAGAGACTACCATTATTATAAAATGGCCTCTATTAAAAACCACCCCCCAACCCCCCAACAATAACAATACCACAGCTACAATTATATACCTATAATACACTATTTAAACAATAGAAAAAAAACACATATGTCTTTTTACTTAAGTCTGAACACTACTCCAAAGAGTTAGTCTAAGGACCAATCTTTAAATAAAGGGCATCATTAATTAAAAAGCACACAGAACTTCTGTTTATACACAACCACTTTCCACTCTCAAAAAAAATAATAGTTGATTTTCTAATTCCCCTAACAAAGGAACTCAAATAAAAAAATAAGAAAAGTAAAAAAAAGAGACTAATTGCCCAATTACTATAAAAGGCTCTTCAACCACCTGAGACCCAATCCAAGTAAGAAGAAAAAAGTCCACTACTAAAAATCAAAAGGCCAAGCGCCCAAAGGGGCGAAATGGCAAGCCTCTTAATCAACTCCGATGAAGTAATGGAAGAAAAAATAAGATTAATATACTAAAAAACATAGAGACCACTCCCCCCAATTTATTGGGGATCGAACGCAAGATCGCATAAGCAAATAAAAAATACCACTCAGGCTGAATATGAACTGGAGTCACCAATGAATTAGCTTGAATAAAATTTTCTGGGTCACCTAATAAATTAGGGGCTAGGTACACAATAACACTTAATAACATGATCGTAACTACCATTCCATATCAATCCTTAGATGTGTAATAAACATGAAAGATCACGTCATCCACCGGGCCCTTAACTCCGATAGGACTATTCGACCCCTCTACATGTAAATAGATTAAATGAACTCCAACTAAAATTGCTAAAAGAAAAGGAAATAGAAAGTGAAGACTAAAGAATCGAGTGAGCGTGGCGCTAGAAACACTAAATCCCCCCCAAACCCATTGAACAATATCTGCTCCCACATAAGGAAAAGCAGACAATAGGTTCGTAATAACCGTGGCCCCCCAAAAAGACATTTGACCTCAAGGTAACACATAGCCCATAAAAGCAGTCCCCATGGTCAAAACAAATATTATTAGACCAACTCGCCAAACCGAAGTTTTAGTATAGCCCCCATAATACAAACTTCTACCTATATGAATATAGAGGCACAGAAAAAATAGAGAAGCCCCATTGGCATGAAAGTATCTTAGTAAAAAACCATAGTTTACATCGCGCATAATATGTCCCACCGAGGCAAAAGCCAAACCGACCTCCGCACAATAGTGCATTGACAAAAAACACCCGGTTACTATTTGCATAACTAAACACAGTCCTAACAAAGAACCAAAATTCCACAAATAACTTATATTAGAAGGAGACGGCAAATCCACCAATACACTATTCATTAGAGATAAAAGAGGATTCACTTTTCGCAATGGCATAGGAAAACCCCCCCCCCAGATCGAACTGCACGCCCACCCTAAGTTGGAAAACTCATAAAAAAAGGTTGGCTCTATCTGCTTTAGATACACCCAACTAAACATAATAAAGAGCGTTTTACCCCCCTATAAAAGAGTAATACCTAAAATCTCAAAATAGATTCTAACTACTTTCTCCGGCCACTATAAACCAACCTCCAAAACCCCTTAATTCCAATAAAAAACAGATCTTTTTTACTAATCTTTCTCTAAACTTAAGCCTCCTTGTCTTGAAAGAATAGTTTTTAGACTTAAATAGGAGGGGGGCCATTTAATCCGAAAAGAATACTAGCCACAAAAGTTACGATTCCTAAACTTAGAGGTAAATACGCCTTTCACAACAAGGCCATAAGCTGATCATACCGAATTCTAGGAAAAGAGGCCCTTACTCAAATAAATAATAAAATTATTAAAGCCACTTTTAGGCCAAACCACCCAGCCCCACCTCCAAAATATCTAATCGGAGAGAGTCACCCTCCCCAAAATAATATAGTTGTTAAACAACTCACTAATATAATATGAGCATATTCTGCCAGAAAAAATAAAGCAAAAGACATCGAGGCGTACTCTACGTTATACCCCGACACTAGCTCCGACTCTCCTTCTGTTAAATCAAAGGGGGCCCGGTTGGTCTCCGCCAAGGCTGAAGCAAAAAACATTATTGTAACAGGAAATAGCGGCAAAACAAACCAAACGCCACTATTTTGAGCCAAAACTATTTCAGTAATACTCAAAGAACCAACACACAAAAGAACCGAAATGATTATCAACCCAATAGAAACCTCATAACTAATCATTTGGGCCGCCGCCCGAATCGCCCCCAAAAAAGCATATTTAGAATTACTGGCCCACCCGGACATTAATATAGCATAGACACTTATGGAAGAAATGGCCAATACATACAAAATCCCTATTTTTAAATCACTTATTAAAACCCCCCTCTCATAGGGCACTACCCCCCAAACAACTAAGGATAAAGTGAAAGAAAGCATCGGAGCCATTATATATACAAACAAATTAGTATGGTGCGGAATTACCATCTCTTTGGTAAATAATTTCACGCCATCAGCAAAAGGCTGTACCAACCCGGCCACCCCCACTACGTTTGGCCCCTTTCTAGCCTGCATGTACCCTAAAACCTTCCGCTCAGCTAAAGTTAAATAAGCTACTGCTATAAGCAATGGAACCACAACTATTAATACTTTTAAAAGTAAATAAACTATTGCCACGAGCATTTAAAAAGATCCAAAGTAGAACCCGATCCCCCAAACCACTTTTAAGTTAACCTTCTCAAAAATATCCAACAATGATGCAAACATAACCTAACACCCCCACTTATAAGTAAATGAGTTTTAAAGATACTCGAAAACTCAAACAAAACTAAAAGACACACTATTTTTTTATATCCATGAAAACCCCCCGCCCATATTAGACAGGAACCTTCTCCTTTACAGAACTTCAAACAACTAAATCAAATGTTCCCACTTTAGAGGCGATCAGCGATTAACAAAAAGGCACCTTCAAAAATTATCGAAGCCAATAGATTGATCGTAACTTATAAAAATAAGAAAACCACTAATTTTTCGATCCTTTCGTACTAGAAAACAGTTATATCAGTGTTTCTTCAAATTGTAGATAGAAACCAAGCTGTGTTACCACGCTTTTAACTCAAATCATGTACGGCTTTAATGGACGAACAGACCCACCCTTGGGAGCGACTGCACCCCAGGATGCCGCAATTCAACATCGAGGTCGCAAACATCGTCATCAAGAAAACCCCTCAAACGCTATTGCGCTGTTATCCCCAGGGTAACTTTTATTTGTTTATCGTTAACTATTTCACCTTAAATTAACGGGTCACTGCAACCCACCATTACCCGCACAAGGCTTTTTTTAGTGTCTGCTCAGGGCTCCCCCTTCACAGTCAGACGACAACTATTAAATATGTATCTTAAGCCCACCTTCGTTACTTTTTAAAAGGCGATCGCCCCAACCAAACTGTCTAACTTACCTCATTTCTCTAACTTTATTCAAAAGAAGAGTCAGCCCTCTTAAAATAAAAGAGTGAATTTTACTAACAACAGTTAACACCACATAATCTAAACTATCTATTCGTCAGATAGACCACATAAGTCTCCAGTAAAGTTCCATGGGGACTTTTCGTCTAACAATTTGAATGTAGCATCTTCACTACAAATTCAATTTCACAGGGGATTTTCTTAAGACAGTGAGACCTTCGTGACACCATTCATACCGGCCAACAATTAATTGACTATTGATTACGCTACATTTTCACGGTCACGGTTACCGCGGCCATTCAATTGTCTTTATAATATCGGCCCTACCGACCCCTTTAGATACAACCATTGGGCAGGTCTCACCCTTCATACTTCTACTTTCATATTAGCAAAGAGCTATGTTTTTGGTAAACAGTCGAGGCCTTGTGTTATAAAAACTCCCTAATGGAAGCCAAAAATTTGCCGAGTTCCTTAAAAAAACTTTCCCCTCCACTATCTCCCACTTGTGTTAGTTTACAACAGTACCAACTTTTAATAATTCTTTCCTGGCACTCTGTGCGTTTATTATTATCTCCCATCGAAGCGACCCTCGGCCGCCACCTTAGGGGCTGTATTACCCAAGCCCCAGGGTTGAAACTTGGAAACCTGGAGAAGTAGTTCAACAATTATTTACTCATGTTCACATTATCTCTTCTGATGCTTGGGCTCTCACTAAACCACCCAACAGCCCGTTCTACTACCAAGCAAACTTCGCCCTCAGAATCTCAGTTCTATTTTAGCCACCATAATTTTAAGGATAAAAAAATTCTCAAGTGGACTACTACGTCCTCTTTCAAAGATGGCTGGCCCCAAGCCTACCTCCTCATTGTTTAAATCCCAGACTCCTTTTACACTTAACTATTCGGAGACAGCCCCAATCGATCTATGACTTTAACTTCTGATTAGGGCTCCCCCTTTTGACAATGCACTTTCTCGCCCACTGTCTGCCTGTCCACTTCGATTTTTACATTCATGGTCTCTCCCCCCCTTTCGAGCGATCATACTTTACCATAAAAATTCTTTTAACTCTAACCCCCCGGAATTGTGAACGCACTACTTCAATAGTTTTCGCAGAAAACCAGCTATCTCCAAGTTCGATTAGCCTTTCCCCCCTAACCATAGGTCATCCGAGGTTTTTGCCACAACCACCAGTTCGTTCCTTAAAACTGCCCATGGTTAGATCACTTGGCTTCGGGCAATTTGACTAAAGAGAGCACTCTCGATTTCTCTTTACCTCCATTCTCTTCTCCCGATACATTTTTAGGTCCTAACTTAAATTTGCCAAACTATATCTTATAAACCCATTATACAAAAGGTACGCTGTATTACAGCTGCTCTAAAGGACTGATTTCAAGATCTTTTCAATTCTCTTTCAACTTTCCTTTACAGTACTCTCTCTTTCGGTATGGAACTAACATTTAGTCTTAGATATGTGAGCACCTCTCTTCCACTATTTACTCGCCCCCAACAGACCATTGAACTATTCCACTTTCGCTCACCGCTACTTGCAGAATCTCGTTTGATTTCTCTGTGCCACTCTGGTACTAAAATGTTTCCTTTTCCAGTTTGCTTCATTACGTCTCCGTGTGGAAATGCGGCTCTCGAGCCCCTTTGACATCGCCTTTTCGAATCTTCCGTCCAATTTAGCCCATCCTAGTTATCCGCCCCCCCCTTTCATTTAAACCCAAACTCCCCAACCCATTTCACAAGGGACTCGCAGAGACGGGAGTCGAACCCGTTTCTTCAGGTGATGAGCCTGACGACTTACCCTTTGTCCTCCCTGCCCCCCAACTTAAAAGTGATCAAGAGATGGGCTAATAAAACAGCAAGCGCACAATGTCTTATTAAAAAAAAAGAGTGGATCTTATTCCCTTTAACAAAGAACAACACTCTCTCCCCCCCCCCTCTACATGAAAATAATCGAAATTTATGTATATCTCTCTAAACTTAGGCTTGTAAAGTAGAATCACATTAAGTCTCGGAGGTTCCAACAATGGAGGGGGGTTTTAACAACCCGGATCTGTAAAACAAAAGTCCCACCACTCCCTCTGTAAATTGAAAATTTAAGAGAGAAAAGGTCCGCCCTAACCTTATCTTTTTAAACTCAATAGACCGATCTATTAAATCTAATTTCTAACCCCCTGTTTTGTTACCCGCTGATTGACTCTCCGAGCCCCCTATAAGGTTAAAAACTTAAAAAATGCACCTTCAACTATTCCAAGCCTTCCCAGCGTATAGTGATTCAACGTCCTTAGCTAATTACTTAAACAAAGCGGCCCAACATTAACCCTCCATAGCGTCCGGCAACCAAGTATGCAACCCCAACTGTGCAGATTTTCCAACCGCTCCCACAAACAATAGCAAACAAATTAAGGTAATATCACTAGTCGGAGCAGAAACAACAACCATGTTAAAAGCAGAAGAAAAATCTAAGGACCCAAAACGATCCAAAAGTACAAACATAGCCAAAACCAACCCCACATCCCCCACTCGATTAACTAACATAGCTTTTATGGCCGCTTTATTGGCCTCTACCCTAGTCAATCAAAAATTTATTAATAAATAAGAACATAAACCCACCCCCTCCCAACCAATAAATAACTGTGGATAATTATCGCTGGTAACCAATACAACCATCAAAAATGTAAAGAGAGACAAGTAAGACATAAAGCGAGGAATGTGGGGATCCCCCTGCATATATGCCATAGAAAAAATATGAACTAAAGTGGATATAATTGTAACAACGAGCAACATTATCGCGACAAGACTATCAAATTGTAAACCGAAATAAACAGTTAATAGGTCAAAGTCTAACCACCTTCATAATTGGACATGTGTCGTAGAGGAGCTCAAGGTTGTTTCATAAAATATCAAAACACATCAAGATAAACTTATAATTAAACAGCTTGAAGTTAAAATCCCCGCCCCCCTCTCTCCTATCTTTCTTCCAAATAAACCAGAGACCATAGCCCCCACAAGGGGGGTAAACAAAACTAAAAGATACACTATTTTTTTACTTATGAAAAACTCTCTTTTCCCCCCACAAACCCATTCTTTACAACCAAACTCAATTCATCATGTGTTATTTCTTCTTTTATTTCTTCTTTTTTTTTTCTTTAAACCCCGATCAGGGGGGGTGGGACTTGCACCCACATCTTTAGCTTTGAAGGCTAACAGTCTACTTTAACCTAACCCCCTCAATTGGCTTTCACCTTACAAACCCCCCTCCTTGGATGCGATAAAAACATTAATAAGAGAGTTAGACAACTCCCCAAATAAAAGGGACAAGACCAATCAATATAATTAAAACATAGTTAAAGACCAAACCCGATTGTAAATTACTAAGACCTTGCGTTAATTTAACTAAAAAGTAAGACACCCCCTTAGGGCCCACCAACTCTAATGTGCCTTTATCGATGGTTCGATGCGAAATTAAATGGCCCCCCACTCACACCCTCTCCACCAAAAAATGGTTTAAAATATAATTGAACTGCCAAGCAGAGCATAAAAAAGTATAACTTATTCGGCCAATAGACGAAGGAGGCGTCCTAAAAAGATGTGCCAAATAATAATAAAGCGCAATAACAAATGTAATCCCCCCTAAACTAAGAAAGACCGGCATTAATTTAATAGAGCTGGGAACGATAGGGGAGATTGTTATTTGAAAAGATCAAATCGCCTCTTTAGCCAAATAACCCACAAAAAGACTCCCTAAAGCTAACAAAACTAGAGGGAAAACTAAACTTCAAGAGCCCTCATGAACACGCATAAAAACCTCCTTTCTAGAGTTGGTATTAGATAAAAAAGCTAAATAAATCAATCGAGTCGAATAGAGGGCGGTTAATAAGGCAGAAAAGGCCCCCAATCAATAAGCAAAAGTTAAATAATATTGATCATGGGCCAACTCTAAAATTAAATCTTTAGAATAAAACCCTGTTAAATAAGGAAACCCCATTAAAGACAAAGAGCCAAGAACGACCATTATATAAGTAAGGGGAATGGGCCCTACCAACCCCCCCATCTTCCTTAGATCTTGTTCGTCAGACAAAGCATGAATTACAGACCCAGCACTTAAGAATAATAGAGCCTTAAAAAAAGCATGATTCATTAAATGAAATAGGCCTATGGAGTAATGGGAGATCCCACAAGCCACCACCATATACCCCAATTGACTACAAGTCGAATAAGCGACCACTTTTTTTAGATCATTTTGAACCATTCCAACTGTAGCTGCCATAAACACTGTTAGAGACCCAATAATTGTTACAACCATTAGAGCCAGCGGGGCTTGCTCTAAAAAGGGAGAAGATCTAATTAATAAAAAAACACCCGCCGTTACCATAGTGGCCGCATGAATCAGGGCAGAGACCGGAGTTGGTGTTAAAATTAACTGAAGACCCACTTCAGCCCACTACTACTCTCATAATAGACAGGACTCTATCTTCTACTTTACAACTTATTTACTTTTAATAGAGCGAGGTGCCCCGACACACTCTATTTGTTTGATAAAGTATAAAAGCAAATTTTTTCATCTAGCAATCTATAAACCAGACCCCCCACTAAAGAGCAAATCCCTTCTCAATTAATGTAATACGATTGTGTCCGCCAAATAAATAGTAGTCAATAAACAAAAGACATACGCTTGAATTACTGCAACCGCCACTTCTAATAATGTTATAAAAACCATTATTAATAAAGGAAAAAAGCCCACAAACCCATTAACCATTAACAAATTAAAACCAAATCCAGCTAAAATAGCAAATAATAGATGCCCAGCCGACAAATTAGCTGCCAAACGAACTCCTAAGGAAATGGCCCTAGACATATAACTTACCGTTTCTATTAATACTAAAAGGGGCGCCAGACCCAAAGGAGCACCGCCCGGCATTAATATACTAAAAAAATCTCATTCAAACCCCCAAAGCCCGGCTAAAGTCACACCTATTATTATTGAAAATGATAGGCCCAATGTAACTACTATATGAACTGTAGGAGTAAAGACATAAGGAAATAAGCCTAACATATTCAAAAACACTATGAAAAAAAAAAGAGAAATAATAAAGACAAAATACTTTAATCCCTCCGACCCTAAGTTATCTTTTACGACACCATGAAAGTGGTCATAGATGGATTCAATAATAGATTGCCATCTATCCGGGATTAATTGAGCTCCTCTAAACAATAATAAAACGACAATCGCTGCAATTATCATCATCATTGATGAATTAGTCAAAACGATCAAACCCACTATTTTAAATTGATCAAAATAAGCGCCACTCATTTATATTCTATCTGGAAAGAGCAATCTTCGGACTGAAGCACAACCCCCATGTCAAAAAGACAATTTAATTATTTTTCGTATCCTGGCCCCTGTATATATAAAACTTTTATTGCACATATCTAAAGAGGAATCCGACATCTGGTTTTACTATAATCCAGAGAAAAACTATCCTTCGCCCCAAACTTAAAACGTGTTATTTATATAAAATTTTTTAAAAACTACCCGGGCCCCTAACTCAATTTGTCATAAGCACGACTTGTCTGAAGAAAAATCTCTTGTTTCTTCGCCAGAGGCCCTACTTCTGCCCCGACTTCTTGAGTTAATACCATCCCCCCTATCATTGCCACCAATAGTATAAAACTAGCTAAAATAAATAAATAATAACAAGCTATATATAAGATACGTCCAAGCGCTTCAATATTATGGTACTTCATTAAAAACCAAGAAGACGCCAAATCTCAAGCCCCCCCCCTCTCCCCCCAAAAAGAGGTTCGATGAGCATAGGGGCCCCCCACTATTAATCAACTTGAAGCCACTTCCGAAAAGAAAAAAGTTCCAATTGTTAAACCAATAGGGGCATAATTTGTCATATCGGCCTCTCCCCCCCATCGAAAAGCAGGCGGGAAATCGGTTAAATTCAACAACATAATTACAAACAAAAACAAAATGGCAATGGCCCCCACATAAATTATTAAAAACATTAAAGCAACAAAGTCTATCCCTAATAAAAGAAAAAGGACGGCAGAGCCCACAAAAACAACGATCAACCAAAAAATAGAATGAACTGGACTAAGAGTTGATATCACCATTATCCCAGAGCCTACAATTACAAATGCTAACACATGAAAGCCCACCCCAATCAGTCCAACCAACACTAAACAACAACACCTCCCCGGGGCCCCCGAAGGGGCCCCCCCCCCCCGGACTAAATTACTGAAGATATTAAGTCCCCCCCCCCCAATCATCCAACCAACACTAAACAACTACGCCCCCCCCCGGGCTAAATACTATCGCATTTTTCACAGGGTCTATAATTATTGAAGGGATTATTCCCCCCCCCCAATTCCTATTACTAAAGGGGAGACGGCTAAAAGCTCACCCCGATTTAAATCTCTAGTAAAAAGAAGATAATTGGAACCACCCCCAAAACTAATTCGATTATATAAATAAAGAGAATACGCCGCCGACCAAACCATACCTGAAGTAACTAAAACCCCAAGCCCCAAATTATATTCAACAGCAGCTAACAATGAAAAAAATTCTCCAACAAAATTACAACTTAAGGGAATTCCCATATTAGTTAATGACAAAATCATCATTATAGTAACAAAAATTGGCATTGTAAGAGTCGCCCCCCGATAATATTTAATAAGACGAGTATGGTGACGTTCATACAAATAAGTAATAGCAATAAAAAGAGCCGAACTAACAAAACCATGGGCCAACATCATAAAGACCGCCGCCACCAACCCCTCTATTGTATGAGTAAATAAACCTAAAGGCACCAACCCCATGTGCGCTACGGAAGAATAAGCAATAAGCCGCTTAAAATCCACTTGCCGACAAGTAATTAGGCTTCCATAAATTATAGCAACTACACCTAACATGACTATTAGAGGAGCCAGATATTCCGAGGCTGCTGGTAAAATTGCCCAAGAAAACCGCAAGAACCCATAGCCCCCTAACTTTAACAATATTCCCGCCAATATTACCGAACCAGAAACTGGGGCCTCCACATGAGCTTGGGGCAATCAAATATGAAAGGGTATTTGCGGGATTTTAACCGCCAAACTAAAAAAAACGCCTACCAATATTCATTTTTGAGCACAAAAAGGAAGCTGGATATTTAATAATATTTGATAGTCGGTTGTTCCTGTGTTTCTATATAATTGAAATATGCCAAAAAGCATAAACACTGACCCAGCGAAAGTATAAAAAAAAAAATAATAAGAAGCACGCACCTTTTCTTCTCTTGAACCTCAAACACCAATCAAAAGGAACATGGGAATTAATATTCCCTCAAACAAAATATAAAATAAAAGCAAATCAAGTACTAAAAACACTCCAATTAATAAAGCCTCTAAAAATAATAGACACAATAAAAACTCTTTAAACAAATATTTAATTGACTTTCAACTAATTAAGATACAAATTGGTATCAATAACGCAGTCAAAATAAAAAAAAACAAGGAGACTCCGTCTAAAGCTAAAATAACCGGGCCCCATTGAAAATTTAAGATTGGGGGAAAAATTCACTCTATTTGATTGATAATTTGAAATTGACCCTCCACATCAAAGGCCCCCCACAAAACTAGGGTGCAGGCCAAAATGGCTAGCCCCCACTCAAGTGCCACTCTTTTTAATTTTTCTCCCTCTTCTCGAGGCACTCCCATCACGTGAACCATCCCCATAAAAAGTAAAAGAAAAACCAGGCCTAGGCCATCTATCAAACAAAACACAACTAAGTTAAAATCATCTACAAACAATCTAATAGAGACATACGAGCAACCCTTAAAAAATTGAGCTAATCAATAAAAAAATTTAAGTAAAATGGGCAAGTCAATAGACTCAAAAACCTAACTGATAGGTAACACCCGACATAGGTCTAAACCCACGGCGGAGTTAACATCTAACAAGGTAGTATACAAAGGTGTATAAAGCCACGCCCCAGCACCCATGTTGTATAATACCCCAACCGTCTTAAATACCAAACCTAACTCATTATAATACGTTGTAACAAAATACGCTATTGACATCAGTTTTATTTTTAGAGCTCTGCTTATTTAGACGTAGGGGAGGTTCTTCATAATTGGATAGAAGATAATATAACAGTTTGTTCATCCCACAAACGCTCTCCACACTAGTCCAAAAAGCGGCCCAAGAGCCAGTTCCCCCACCCTTACTATGTTACGACTTACTTCATCTCAAAGTTACACCATACCCCAACAATAGGGGGCGTTTGACTAACCATTCTTGACCAAGGCGACGGGCTATTTGTACTAACACTGCATCAATTTCACCAGAACGCTCTACTTTCTAATTACTATCAAATTCAACTTTCAGTTATCTTCCAGCCACCTCCCGAACTCTTACTTTAGGGTTCCACCTTCAAAATCTCCCATTGTATAAGAAAATGTAGCGCATCTAATCCCCAAACATTAGGACAATAAGACCTGACTTCATCCAATAATGGCACCGCTCCGAAGACGAGGGGATGCCAACCACTGGGTTGAATCCGTTTTACATTTAATACACAAATTGACGACGGCCATGCAATACCTGTTAAAGGGCGAATTCAAGTTTGGGTAAGGTCTCTCGCGGACTATCGAATTAAACGACACGCTCCTCTGATCATAGCAGTGAGCAGCCAAGTTTTTTGAATTTAAATCTTGCGATCATACTACTCAAGCGAAAAATTTATTACCCTTTAGGATTGCCTCACATCTTCTTCATTATTTACAATATAGACTACCAGGGTCTCTAATCCTGTTTGCTCCCCATACTTTCGTGTAACAACGGAGCAGTTGGCGTCCCTCCCATGAGATAAATTGCCTTCGCGTTTAGAGTTCTTTTTTCTATCTACACATTCTACCCCTACAGAAAAATTCCATTTACCCTCTTGTCGGGATAAGCCCCTCACACCCTTTACGCTTTTTCCTATAATACTAATCCTTAAGTTTCACCGCGTCTGCTGGCACTTAATTAGACAGATTAAGTTATACGCCCCTTCTATGTCGCACTTTCGTACATTGCATAAAGTTATATACTGCTGCCTCAGGAGCTTTTCGCTCCCTTTTTGAGCCCTCCCTTTGCTTCAGTGAAAAGATGGCTTCCAGTTTAAAGCCACGCATCCTGGGCAAGGTGGTCTTTTATACCACCTTCGACCTAATACGACTCCAGCCCCGCCCCAAAACTTAGCTCTCGGGTTTCCTCACCTGTTCGCACATTTTGTCCCCTCTTTAACCGTCATCCACTAGCATGTATAAGAAAGACACGTATATTCCTAGTTCCCCAAAACCAAAGGATTTTTAAAAATATTTAAACAGAACCCCACTAAACAATAAAAAGCTTAGGCTAAGTCTACCCACTAATATCTAACAAATAAGAACCAAAGCCATTAAACCCCCCTCTATTTAAGAAACTATTTTAAAAAGCAAAAAAAGTAATTACACCGCTCTCCATTAAAACAACCCCCCTACCGCCCAATGAGCCAATTGTAACCAGAAATTAGGAGAGGGCATTGTAAATCCAATAATATACAAACCAACGCCAATTAACAAAGCTTTTCTTAAATTTATTCTATTTTCTTTTTTAAGCGTTTTTGAACTAATTAAAAGAGAATAGCTGGCCTGAAAATAAATAATTTTGACTATTCTTACATAATAAACACCCGCCACTACAGAACAAACCACAGCCAAAATAAAGATTAAATAATACTGATAAACCACACCAGACAGTAGAACCAACCACTTACCTAAAAACCCCACTAAAGGGGGAATTCCAGCAATCGAAAGAAAAGTCAAAGCCAAGGTTAAAGCTAAAACAGGTAATCTCCTCGAAAGCCCACTAAACTCTACAATTAAACTCTTTACAGTACCTAAAGCCAATATTATAGTAAAAACACAAATAGACATTGTTACATACAAAACCATATACACTAAACTAGCCTGAATGCTCTCAAACGACCCAATCCCTATCCCCCAAAGTACAAACCCCATATGTCCAACGCCACTGTAAGCCAACAACCGTTTAACCTTGGTTTGATTTAAAGCACCGAGCGCCCCCACAAGCAGCGAAAAAATAGTCCCAACTAACAAAATATTTACAGCCGGCCCAATTGACACCAAAATAGAAAAGACCCCAACTTTAGGTACTATGGTCAACAGGGCGGTCGTAGTTGTAGGTGCCCCATCATACACATCGGGCGCCCACATATGAAAAGGGGCGACAGACAATTTAAATAGGAGAGCCACCACTATTAATAAGATTCCTATGGGAACCCGGGCCTCGGAGAGAGAACACCCTGAATTAAGTACTAAATTTATATATGATATATGAACCCCCCCCGTTAGTCCACACAATAAAGCACACCCAAATAAAAATAAACCGGAGGAAAGTGCACCTAATACAAAATATTTCAAACCAGCCTCCGCACTATGTCCAGACCCCCCCCCTTGAGCAGCTAATATAAAGAGGGAAAGAGTGGATAGTTCAATGGCCAAAAAAACAGAAAGTCAATTACTAGAAGAAACTAGACAAAGACTCCCTAATGCTACCATTAAAATTAAAACTGGTAAGTGGCCATTTGTTTGAAAAAAAGAAAACTTCAGAAAGACTAGCTTTCCCGGCTCCACCATCAATAAAACAGCAACAGAGCCTATAATAATAATTAATTTAGCCATCTCGGTCCAACTATTTATAATCCATAACTCACCATACCCCCCTACATAGAAGAAAGTCCACAAAAAATCAAAGAAAAAAGAAAGGCCCACCCCCACTCCGCCTATAATCAATAGTATTAAAACCGAAGGTTTTAAAATAAAACCATTAATACTGACAATCACCGCTCCCAATGTAAAACCGCCTAAAGCAGAAAAAGCGCTTATTATTCACTCCACCCACAAAATTAAATTAAATCCAGGAGTGTGCGCCCAGCCGCTATCTCTCTTCAAACAGATCCATCAAGAAACACCCGCGTCTTTAGGCAAACCCGACATCGTGCCAAATAGACAGCTCCGGAACCGTTCAAAACCCATTGACAAGGGCACTAGTATATTCGAAATGTCTGGCTGGCCCCAAGTTCCACTAAAACCCGCTAAAAGCCCGCCTTGTCTTGAGACAAAGATAATATCCAATTGATATATCTGTCTAAAGAAACTGCCTCTATTACTATGGGCATAAAAGAATGATTTGCCCCACAAAGTTCCGAACATTGACCATAAAACAATCCCGGTCTTTTAATAAAGAGCCCCGCTTGATTTAATCGACCCGGAACCGCATCTATTTTTAAACCCAGTGCAGGGACAGCAAACGAATGTAAGACATCCGCGGCAGTTACCAAGATTCTGACATGCGTCTTGATAGGAACAATCAATCCATAATCTACTTCTAATAGCCTAAAATCTCCACTATTTAAATCCGATGTTGGAACCATATAAGAATCAAACTCCAACATTTCTTCTTGATAATCGGAATATTCATAAGATCAATACCATTGGTGTCCAACTGCTTTAATTGTTAAAGCAGGGCCCACAACCTCATCCATCAAATATAATAGTTTTAAAGAAGGAGTGGCTATAAAAACCAATATTATAGCCGGAATAATTGTCCAGACTATCTCTAATAGAGTCCCGTCAATCAAATTTCTATCATAAGACTTACCATTTAAAGCCTCAACGATCAACCATAACACCACTATAATAATAATAACCAATAAGAACATAATCTGATCATGAAAAAAAATTATCTCCTCCATCACAGGGTCCGCCGCGTCCTGCAAACCCAAGTGTCAAGGTTCCGGGATATCTCTCTTTCCGTATATATTGACGATATAAAAAAAACTATTTAACATTTGCACCCAATTTTCTCTTGTAATAAAACCCACCCCCCGGTTTCAGAAGGGCTATGAACCCCATCAATAAATACAAAGATATAAAAATAATCACACCACATCCACAAAATGCCAATACCAGCTGGCCGCCTCAAACCCAACATGTTGACGATAAGAAAATTGATTAGATTTTAATCTAACCAAACAAATAGTCAAAAATGTGGTCCCTATTATAACATGAAGGCCATGAAACCCAGTTGCCACAAAAAAAGTAGAACCATAAACCGAATCCGAGATAGCAAAAGGCGCCTCATAATACTCAATTGCTTGTAGCCCCGTAAACAAAACACCCCAAAAAATAGTAAATGACAGACCCCTAGTAGCCTCTTTTTCTTTATCACTAATTATAGCATGATGAGCCCAAGTGACTGTAACACCAGAGCTTAATAAAACAGCAGTATTTAATAAAGGAACTGAAAAAGGATTTAGGGGGTTTACTCCCTGAGGGGGTCAAACGACACCCAGCTCAACAGTTGGGGCTAAACTACTATGAAAAAAAGCCCAAAAAAAAGAAAAAAAGAAAAGAACTTCAGAGAGTATAAATAAAAGCATTCCATATCTTATCCCTTGTTTAACCACCAAAGAGTGATACCCCTGGAAAGTAGACTCTCTAATAACATCTTGCCACCAAACAAACATAATTATCACAACCACCAAAACCCCTATATACATAACTTGACTTATACCATAGTGAAAGTACACAACACTACCCACAGTAATAAAAAAAGCCCCTCCAGCTCCCAAACATGGCCAGGGAGAGGGCTCAACTAAATGATAGGGGTGACATAAAATAGTTTGCATTAAAAACCCCCCCTCCAACAAACTTAAAAAACACCACTCCCAACTTTAAAGGACTGTTCTTAAATTTGTTAAATATCCTAAACTATTCATTTTTTTCTAATTTTAAAAAAGAAGTGTTTTCCATATAAGTATGAGAGAGAGGAGGAGAAAAGTGGACCCATTCTAAAGAAGCCCAACCCAACCCCATATTATCAACTCAGCCCACAAATGGCTCTTCTCGAATATAGAGATCATAGATAATATACAGAAACCAAACAATCCCCACCAAAACGATCGCCGAACCGAGAGAACTCACAAGATTTCAACCAGCGAAACTATCTGCGAAATCCGAATATCGTCTTGGAAAACCGGTTAAACCTAAAAAATGTTGTGGGAAAAAGGTCAAGTTAATCCCCACAAATATCAACCAAAAGTGAACTTTACCATAAAATTCATTATAACAATACCCAGTAATTTTCCCCACTCAATAATAAAAACCACCAAATATAGCAAAAACCGCCCCCATAGACAACACATAATGAAAATGGGCCACGACATAATATGTGTCGTGTAAAACAACATCTAGAGAACTATTCGCTAATACAACCCCCGTCAAACCCCCTAGCGTAAATAAGAAAACAAAACCTATGGCCCAAAGCATAGGAGTGTCTAATCTCAAAGTTCCGCCATAAACAGTGGCCAACCAACTAAACACTTTTATTCCAGTTGGTACCGCAATAATCATAGTTGCCGCAGTAAAATACGCCCTTGTATCCACATCCATTCCACTTATATATTGAGGGAGCCACCATAGAAGCAACCTCTCCCCGGGGCTGCACCCCGAGCCTGGACTGTACCTTAATCCCAACACCTTCTTTCGTCTATAAAAATTTTTACTTACTTATTTCATACGCCCCCTTAAATCCAGCCCATATTCCTTCTTAAAACCAACCCCAATACTCTTCTTCACTTCGTAAAGGCAATTTTTTTTTTAGTTCATAAAGAGTGTCCCTTAAAAAGATCCATTATTCTAACCAAAACCCCCCTCTGATTCCCTTCTCAAATATAAACGCCATCCTTTTTATTAAATCTAAAAGTGCCCCCCCATCCGCCTTTGAGTTGCTCCAAAACAAACCCGTCCTTAACACTTTGTACCAGGGCCAAAACCCAAATTACTTCTTTTTTGGGCCCCCTCTTTAAACGATACTTAAAATTAATAATAAAAAGGCCCCCCCCCTCGACAAACCCCACAAACCAGTCTTCAAAGAGACCAACAGAAAACCCCTTTAATTGATAGCTCAAAACAAAAGCCAGCTCCCCCCTAATTCTCTCTAAGGCCCCCCTCGTCCTCCCGATGTCACAAAAAGAGCCTTTATTTTCAAGAGATATTAAAGCCCCCCAAGCCCTCTCTAAATCGTAAAAACGAGGAGTTCAAGGTTTTCCTTCTAATAAAAAGAAAACACCAAAGAAATGGGTTTTATCTATAAGAGAATATATCCCTAACAGATCCGACTTTAAAACCCTCACATGTCCATGTCCTAATCGACGTTTTATATAATAAAGAGTCGGAGTCTCCTTCAAACACTGCCAAATAGAGAGCGTTATATTAAACCCCCCTACACCATAACCCCCCTTTTTAAGAACAAAAACCCAACCTACAGCCTCAACAAACCCAATCAACCATTGAAGGTCTTGGAAGGTGGAAGGCTGTTTATTATTATTAAGTCCGAATCTCCCACATGCAGTCTCTAAGGACCCTAAAACGCCCCTTTCTCAGAAAAAAAAAGATCTACCAAAGGGGGGTTTAGTTTCCTGCTGATTAACCCCAGGAAGATAAAATTTTTGCTGCCTTAGTTTGTAAGACAAGAGTCTTACCGATCCCTCTGTAGATTGGAAAACAAGAGAGGAAAAACGAACATTTATTCCCAAAAGATTGGCTCAGCATATAGCAGGACAAAGCGCAAAAATATTACTATTTTCAATGGCTAAAGTCAACCGTGAACATGTGATGAGCTCACACAATAAAACCCAATATTCCAATAGAAAGCATTGCATAAACCATTCCTAAATACCCAAAAATCTGTCTCTTGGCAACAAAAGTCGGTATAATTTGAGAAATCATTCCAAAGCCAGGTAATATTAATATATAAACCTCTGGATGTCCAAAAAACCAAAACAAATGCTGAAATAAAATAGGGTCCCCCCCCCCTGCAGGATCAAAAAAAGTAGTGTTAAAATTTCTATCCGTCAAAAGCATAGTTATACCCCCAGCTAATACTGGTAAAGATAATAATAATAAAAAAGCAGTAATCAATATAGACCACACAAATAGTGGCATCCGATCCAACGTTACTCCTGGAGCCCTCATATTTAATATAGTTGTTATAAAATTCATTGCCCCCAATATTGAAGACGCCCCGGCTAAATGGAGGCTAAAAATAGCCATATCCACCGCCCCCCCGGAATGTGCTTGAATATTAGATAGGGGGGGATAAACCGTTCATCCTGTGCCAACTCCTTGTTCAACAAAGGCAGAGCCTAATAATAATATTAAAGCCGGGGGCAATAGCCAAAAACTAATATTATTAAGTCGTGGAAAAGCCATATCGGGTGCCCCAATGTATAGTGGCACTAACCAATTTCCAAACCCCCCTATCATTACTGGCATAACCAAGAAAAAAATCATAATAAAAGCATGTGCAGTAACAATTACATTATAAAGATGATCGTCCCCTAACATTGCCCCCGGGGCAGAAAGCTCCAGTCTTATTAACACACTAAAAGCCGTACCTATCATACCAGCCCCAACCCCAAACACTAAATATAACGTGCCGATATCCTTATGATTAGTAGAAAAAACTCAACGAGTTAAATATAAATTGGTTCCCAT